CAGTCTCTGGAAGCTCTAGAAGCCCTTGATCTTGAAGCCTTTCAAACTCTAGAAGATCTCGAAGCTCTAGAAGCTCTTTAAGCTCTGGATGGTCTTGAATCTCTGGAAGCTCTAGAAGCGCTTCAAGCTCTTCAAGCTCTGGAATCTTTCTTCGAGGCTCACCCCATTCATCATAATCAAAAAGGATCCCTTCGTACCCAAATGACCTGGCCCAATAGGGAAATCCCAAATCATCGTGCCTTTCGATACAATCAAATAGAAAGTCCCCAGGGCGCCATATTCTAGGAGCCCAAACTATTTGATTGAAAAAATCCTCCTTACTCCGGTCGAGGACTCCTTCCCTTTCTTCCTTTCTCGGGTCGAGGACTCCTCCCCCCTCTTCAAACTCCGATTCGTCATAGATAAATCTCTGATCAACGATAGAACGAGATCCATTTTGCATCATATTTAAGGGATTCCTTGGTTCGGGCCGAAGAAGCAATGTCACTCGATCATTATCAAACTGGCTGCAATCTTTTTCTGTCCGCGAGGATCCCACCAGAGCGCCTTCTATTTCTAATAGGCCGTGAACTAGATCCGAATCATTCTCAACGAGTTCATAAGAATTGATCCCATTTTTTTCATCAGGTCCGGGTAGAGACCAAAGGTCTTGAGCGACCGATCCGGCAGAACAACTCAAAAGATAAAGAAGTATCGTTAATTTCTTCATGCTCGTTCCAAGTTCGAAGTACCATTTGTACAAATCAGAATCCCCTTCACATGATTTCTTCTTCATCTTCATATAGATAGATATAGGATCTATGGAGCAATTACTTAGAAGTACATTTTGTGAAACAGCCCTTCCTACCTGATATAAAAGGATCCCATGATCCCGAACCGGTCTTACCCGGGATCGCAAATCCCAAGTTTGTCTATGAAGAGCGAATCTAATTATATTAGTGTCTATAATGGATTTCTTTTGTATAATACTAATCGATAGGGCCTCATTGGTAAGTGCTACAAGATCTCGTACATTGGAACCCATAGTTATGGACCCGAATCCATTAGTATGGAACATCTTCTTTTCCAAGTGAAATCCCCTAGTATATGAAAGAGTGAAAAAGTGCTTTCGTTGTTGTGGAAGAAGAAGCCTTCGTATCTTAATGCATGTATTGAATTTATTCGGAGCTATTAGAGCGGGATCCACTTTTTGGGGAATATGAGTCGAAGCAATAACAAGAATATTTCTAGTGGAACATCTTTCACGATCCCTGGAGAGATAGTTCACTAATAGACCGAGGGATAAGTAATAAAACTCATTCACAGCCAGATCATGAATGCCTGGAATCCATATTATACAAGGAGACATTGCTTGTGCTAAGTCGAATTGAAGGGGGATATAAAGTAGGTCTAGGTCCGGCGGCATCATATCCATAGTTAGCCCATTCATCCTAGTGACGATATCGATCGTATCAAGGTCACGGTCGTCACTATCATCAATCTCAATATCGTCACTATCATCACTATCGTCACGATCGTCACTATCGTCACTATCGTCACGATCGTCACTATCATCACTATCGTCACTATCATCAAAATCAAACGGAATAAGCTTGTTCTTCACGAACCTGTTCAGAAATACTGTAATGAAAGGAACATAGGAATTTGTCGCTAGGTATTTGACCCAATAGGATCGTCCAGTTCCTATAGAACCTATCACTAAAATACCCCTAGGGGGGGATAGGTCTAAGCGGAGCGAAAAGCTTTTTCCATGAGATGGGAAATGAAAACTATTAGCCCCACACGAGGTTTGTGAATAAGCGATTGTCTGATAATGAGCAAGGAATATCCGTCTTTCTGCTAAAGAGGATGTATTGAACTCATAATTCATTAGATACTTATTATGAATGTCAACTAAGTATCGTAAGTAAATTGCTCCCGGTTGTTCAATCATTTGATAACCAGAGTCATTCTTTGATAAATGATCACTATGAGATAAATGATCACTATGAATCAGACTCAATAGAGTTTGATGAATCCTTTTTTCTGTCGTTAAGGTGGAGAACTGAACCAAGAATTCTCTTTCTGTATCCTCAATCTCATCGTTATTCGAGACCCAGGATTCGACTTTATCATCTTTATCATCAAAAAAATCACCATTCACGTTTTTTCTTTTTCTTATCAAGGAATAGATCGCTTTACTTGTATGACTTAGATGTCTCGTATTTATCGAAAAAGCGATTCGATTGATGGGATTTGGTATGATACTGATGAGATTGATGGGATTTAGTATGATACTGATGAGATCGATGAGATTCCGATTGCCGCCAAAAGCAAAAGGCCGTCTTCCTTTTAGAGAATCTCCTAATTGTTCCAGAACAACTAGAAAGGGATTCTTTAACCAGAAAGAATTCAGTTCAGATGTAGGATACCTATCCAGAAGTTTTCGCAACTCAATCATGTATGATGGAATCATCAAAGATTTGACCTTTTCGAACTCTGTCTGTAACTCACTGTAGGCTCGAGAAAAAAAGAGAAGATGTGTACGAACGAGATATCCAGCAACAAGAAAAAGGAAAAGGATTGAATAGAAGAACTCCAGAACATTTGGCGATCTCAGATGTGTCGATATCAATGGTGACTCATTATTTCGATGACTAAATTCTTCGGACAGAAGAAGATTATGTGAAAACTTACTCGAAATCTCACTTATCAGATTCCATTGTGGAAGACGCAATTTTCTCTGAATAATTCGCCATGATCTATCCAACCTATACATAATATAATGAAAAATGGATACAAATTTGTGGCTGCTTAGTATCGACAATAGGTCTGAAATAGTATCTAAAAATATCCAATTTAGATATTTGTACCCTGTCGAAGTAAGGAACCATGGTATATATGTTTGGAATAGATTCCATTTTTTTGAGAGAGTTGAAAAAGCACTATCTCGTTGAAAGGTTCTATACATCTGCCCTTTCTCAAGCCCTTTTTTTAGACAAAGACTCCGTTTTTTCCTCTTTTCGGATGGGAAATCTTTCTCAGAACATGGAGTGTGAATCAAACCCATGTTTGAATTGAGATTGAGATACTGATGCATCTCTTCTGAATCAGATGGATTCATCTCTGAAAGAGGTTGACAATAAGTTCTTTCAAAATTGACTATTTGTCCCTCTGTTAGAGGTGTTCCAGAAATGTCTGCGATCGAGTAAATAGCCCCACGAACGAATGGATCGGATCGAATTGGAAAATGGAAAGATTTGTACAAGTTATACCTTTCGTCACTACTTTGTGGAAAATCGTTAGGTATGAATATGTTAGATACCTGTGACTCGATTGGTGAAATAGTATCTATCTCCAAAAAAGCATGTTCTTTTTTACCGCCGCACAAAGAAAAGATTTTGTTGCGAATGAACAAGATATTGAGGAATTGTCCATATGTAAAATCATAATTATTGATACGGGCCTTTTCCACATAAAAAGGGAATCTTTTGCTACAATAGAGGCAGAAGTGATGTTGATTATTCAAGAATCGAATTGCTTTATAAAAAGAAGATATCAATGAACTTTTATGAAATGGTTTCGCGGGATTCAGCCAATTGTCTTGATCGCGAGATATCATTGAGAAATAGGAATCCGTGTTATCAAAAGATTTCCTGCGATTCTTTCTAGTATGGAATGAGTCAATCATCCACTTTGGTATCTTATTGAACAAAAATGGTGATATTCTTCCTCCATTGATCAAGAATTTCGATTTTTGGGAAGTATCACGGGCATCCAATAACAATAAGAAGGGTTTCAATTTTTTCAAATGAACGATTTGAAGACCTATTGATTCTAACAACTGATTGCAGAATTGATCATTCGGACCTTTCAATTCATAGATGCGGATCTCGGACCTATGAATGGGGATCTTCCCGAAACTCACAAAGAAAAAAGAAAGTGAGTTATACAAAAAGAGAAGAGACTTGGACAAAAAAGGAAGTAACTTGGACAAAAGGCGAGAAGGTAACTCAGGCAAATCTTTTTTGTCGATAACCTTAGACCAATCGATCGAATATAGATTAACACGTAATCGATCGAAGGCTGTACGGAATCGATCGAAGACTTTACGGAATCGGTCGAAGACTACTTGAAAATGAAAACGGCTATTCTGCTCAGGAATGAGATGTTCCTGGAAATTCTTGCTCCCATTGGACCATTTGTATCTATTAGGATCCCGATTCATGGATCTCTCGGTTCGAGAAATCAAAATAAGAAGATCGAACCACTTCTTCTGACTCTTTTTCAAATTTGATAAATGTTGGTTGATCGTGTATCTCATTATAGTTCTATGATTCAGAGTATCATTTCCTATTTGATACCTTTGAATTCCATATTCGAAGTTGCGATCGGATCTATTCATTAAAAAGAATCGATTCAATACATTCCTTATGTACCCATAGGTGCTATATTGGATTTGAATCAGATTTCGGATCAATCTATATTGATTGACTGCCTCCATTATGTTGTTGCTAGCAAATACCACTCTTTTTCTTTTTGGTTTTGGATCTTCCAAATCATTCCCGCAGGAGGTCCGGACCCATTTTTTTCTGATCCTTCGATAAAAAGATTCATTCTCTTCATATAAAATAGGAGGTAGAACCAATAAAGATCTCTTTTTCGATTCATCCCTGGAGTTGGATACCTCATTCAAGAATTGTTTTTGATCCAATCCGGAGGAATCAATAGAAAGGGCAAATCCCTTATGATACACCAGATCTGGCTCGGTTATTGATAGAGTGAATAGATCCGCCATTTCTTGAAATCTCTCTTCTGATTCAAAATCGTGGTGTAACGTGTATCCCCCCCTGTTCCGGTCATGGAATAGATGAAATAAATAAAAAAATGGATTTTTGTTCAAGAATGAAATCTTATTGGAACTGTCCAGTTCATCCTTCGGAACCATATCACACCCCGGATCTGATGAAATAGGATGAATTGAGACGGTATTTTGTAAATACATAATTATCTTGAATATA